TGTGTTCGCTCAAGAAAAGCTCCAGAAGATGTTAATCGTAAATAAGAAGATTGTTTACGAAGAAAAACTAATACAAATTCGCATTCAGATACATAATAATTATATGGGAACCGAAATAGTCTTTTATTTTCTTTTGAAAAAAAAATAGAATTATTCCTATTCCAATTATGATATTCGTGAAGAAAGAATCGCAATAAATGTAAAGAAGGAACATCTTGGATCCAGCATTGAAGGATTTGAACCAAGATTTTCAGATGGATGGGATAAGGTATTAGTATATCTGACACATAATTTAAATGTGATAATTTGTCCTCCAAAAAGGGAAATATTGAATGAATAGATCGTAAATTCAAATTCTGATATTTTGGTATTTTTTTTTCTTCGAGAGAGGATACTAATCGCAGCAAGAATGGAATTTCCACAATGACTGCAAAACCTTCCAATATCATCTGAGAATAAAAATGAAAATAAAAAAAATGGTTGTGCCCAACGAATCGATTTTGGTTAGAATCATTAACCGAATAAATCAAATAATTCTGTTGATACATTCGAATAATTGAACGTTTCACAAGTACTGAACTAGATTTATTGTCATAACCAAAAATTTCCGTGGATTCGTAAAAAATCGAACCATTTAAACCACGATCATGAGCAAATGTGTAAATATACTCCTTAAAGAGAAGCGGATATAGAAAGTGTTGTTGCCGAGATCTATCTTTTTCTAAATATCCTTGTAATTCTTCCATTTACATTTCTACTTGAACCAGAGGCAGGACCCATTTCATTTTTGGGGTTATCAAATGATACATAGTGCAATATGGTCAGAACAGGGTATATATTATGTATATAATTACAGTAAGGTAAGAAAAAAAAATATATATATCCCCCAAACAAAGGAAACAGGGGAGTCCAATCAACAGATCTTTTTACTCTCCTTTTCTATCCAATTGGTTTATGTTCGTTATAATTACAAGAGGGTCAAAATCCTTTATTTTTGCAACTCGATCGCTCTTTTGACTTTGGAATAAATTCTCTTTATCAGTATACTGTTTCTTCTACACATCCGTTTCCAATCCATAATAAAGAATAATTAGGATTCATAAAAAAAAAAAGAAAGAAAATCAATGGTCCACTCACAGAGGAACCCACCCTTTCCCGCATCAGGCACTAATCTATCTTTAACGTCTAATTAGATCGGGTAATCATTCAAATTAAGAACAAAAGCTCGTTGCTTTTTATTTCACCAGAATTAGAGCCATAGGGCTCTATCCATTTATTCACTAGACCCAACTGTAAAAAAGTTCTACTTTAATTAAATAATAAAAATGATAATAATATCTTATTACGACATGCTGTTTTTTCCCTTCATTACCTTTGAGGATCAGTCGTGGTCTTATAGACTCTACCAATAGTCTGGACGAATCTCTTGCTTCATCCAAATGTGTAAAAGATCATAGTCGCACTTAAAAGCCGAGTACTCTACCGTTGAGTTAGCAACCCGAATAAATAGGATATGTAAATACGGTCAAAATAAAAAAATCAATTGAATTGCACTGCACGACCCCGTCAAAACATTGAACTAGAAAAAAAAAGAAAAGAAAGATTTGTTGATCAATTAAAAACACCAAAATACCAAAATGGACAGATCGGATTAAACAACAACAGATTCCCAATAGAGATGTCAAAATTGTGAAAAACCACCATTGAATTTCTCAATTTTCTTTTCTTTTTCGTTAAGAAAATACATCTTGTATGCCAGTAAATCCGGCAGGGCAAACCCATCATTTAACTGAAGTGAAGGAAAGAAAAAACAAATATGGGGTGGAGATAAACGGATCTATTTATCTACGATCGAATTATATTTCTTCGGTGCGCCATTGTCAATATGAATCCAATGTTAAGAAAACAAATTTAAGTAAATCAAATTTAAGTAAATCAAATAAGGACTTGTGTTGGATTGGCACAACATAAACATAAATAATAAATTTGGATGAAAAAAATAGAGGTAAAGTAAAGAAAAAATCTCGGGTTTATTCAATCAATAGAGGTACAATAAGCAAGATTAACCCCTTGTTTGTTGGTGGATTCCCGCAACAAACAAAACAAGAAAAAAAAGTATGAATACAGCAAGAAAAAGGAAAATTGTGTGTAAAGTAAATAATTACACAAAGATAGATACTAGTTACCCCCCCCCTTTTTTTATTTATTAATTTTGTTTTTTTCCTTTAATTAACTCAAATCGAAGTTCTTTCTTGAAAAAATTCTGCCTTCCTTAAAATATCACAAACAGTTCCCGTGGGTTGAGCACCTTTTTCAAGGAAATATAGAATAAGAGGAACATTTAAATAAGTTTGATTCTTTATCGGATCGTAAAAACCTACTTTTCTAATATCTCTTCCTTCTCTTCGGGATCGAACATCAATTGCAACGATTCGGTAGATGGCTCATTGGAATAGATGTAAATAAACAATGCCCCCCCTAGAAACGTATGGGAGGTTTTCTCCTCATACGGCTCGAGAAAAAAGGATTCTAAATTTCTGTATATGTATATAATGGTAAATAGATCCATAAAATCATGAATTAGACTATGATTTGAGTCGTTTTTTTATTCTTCCTTACAGAAAAAAAGAAATCTCATTCGTACTCATAACTCAAGTTGGGTAATTCTGACAGAGTTCGAAAGGAAACCCTTAGACATTTATTGAGCCGTCTCTAACCTCTTTTGTTTGTCTCATCTCGAATCTATTTTTATTCCTCATTCTGATTCAATTGTTGAGACAATTGAAAATAGTGTTTACTTGTTCCGGAATCCTTTATCTTTGCTTTGTGAAATCATTGGGTTTAGACATTACTTCGGTGATCCTTACTCCTTTCAAAAGAGCAGCAACATACCTTTTTGTTTTTTGTTATTTTTTTCTATACTATAGAAATAGAATATGAACGGTGGATTCCCTTGTGATACACTTTTGATCGAAATAGTCTTACCAATTCTGAAAAATTTTACTTTTTTTTTTTTTTAACTTCTTTTTATTTTCGATTTTTTTAACTTTTCGATTTATATATTGAGGATATACTTACAAAGTTGGTCTAACTTATTGATAGTTACTAACCCTAGATTCTTCCCCCTGATAAACGAATCAATCCTTTCTGCTCGAGCTCCATCATGTACTATTTACTTACAACCTAACACAAATTAGGTTCCTAACAGAGCAGAACAAACTATGTCGAGCTAAGAACATCTTCAATCCTATAGAAAATGGTGGATGTAAGAATCCACATCCGATCATGTCCTTCAAGTCGCACGTTGCTTTCTACCACATCGTTTCAAACGAAGTTTTACCATAACATTCCTCTAATTTTATTTCAAACCGGTATGTAATTGATTCAATATGGAATCATGAATAGTCATTGGCTCAACCGGTGTGTGTATACCGGTATATAATAGTACATACTTTCTATCTATCTATCTATGGATAGATAAGTATTTATCCGGGAAAGGGATCCAATTTTCTCGAACAAATAAACTATAAACCTCAAAAGAAGAACCTTTAATATTAATAGATTTGCAATCCCGGAACAAAATCAATTATTAATAAAACTTTTTTTTTTATACAATACAGATTTTTTTTTACTTCAGGTTCAAGAATTTTTCTTTTCCATCAATTCCATAAAGTCAAGTAGATGCAATATACGAATTTCCCCCCAATCGCTACATTACATTGATTTACAATTATTCATTTGAACCGGATAAGATATAAGATGAACCAGATAAAATACAAAAAAATGGGGTCCAGATCAATTCGTTTTTACTATATTTTTCCCACACCAGCTTTAGAAGTTTTAAGACCAGTGATGGAATTAGTACCAAGAACTCCCTACTCTTTAGTTTCCACATAGACTGTGGAATTGGGATACCCTATTTATTTACTTTAGGCTTTTTACCCTTGGTAAGGGAATAAGAGGGCCTTTCTTTCATTCACATTTCGATTAAGAATGCTTCATGTGAGAATTGACATTTTATAGATATGGGACATAAAGTTTCCATAAGTAACTAACTTGAAAATGAATATTGAGTAGTACGAGCATATCCTGAATGTGAATGATAAACCCAGAATTTCTTTTTTGAATAAATAATATATATATATATTATTTATTTCCACCCCACATTTGACACTTGATTACGTTTGTGAGAAACCAAATGAAAGAAAAAATATGATTCTAAGAATGATTCTTAGAATTCAGAACAATCTTTTGTTCTCGTTAACAATTTTATGTTTCATGTGGGATACAATGTGATCCCATCTTTCGTTTCTGATGGAAACGATCTGGGACGGAAGGATTCGAACCTCCGAGTAACGGGACCAAAACCCGCTGCCTTACCGCTTGGCCACGCCCCATTTAGAATTTCTATTCGACACTAATAAACATTAATATTGTTATTGGTTATTCGTCAATCCCAACCCAATAAATACATTGGGGATATATTGTTGCTAGGATTCAACACATGTAGATATAGAATCAAAAAAATTCATTGATCATTACATGGAATTCAGTTAAGATATTGTATGAAAATGGAATTCCTTGTATTCTCATTTGAGAATGGAAGGAAAGATTTTTATTTGGGAGAGTTCAAAAAAAAAAGATTTTTTGACTTGTCTTTTTTTTCCCTTATAAAAAAAACTCAATCAGAATAAAATTATCTAATCTACAAGAACGAAATTTTGTTATGCTTAATATATTTAGTTTAATCTGCATCTGTCTTAATTCTGTCTTTTATTCGAGTAGTTTTTTCTTCGCCAAATTGCCCGAAGCTTATGCCTTTTTAAATCCAATCGTAGATGTTATGCCTGTCATACCTTTACTTTTTTTTCTCTTAGCCTTTGTTTGGCAAGCTGCTGTAAGTTTTCGATGATTTAATACTCTGCTAAATTCATGATTTTTTCGATAAATAAAAATTAGAAAAATTGATAAGACCAGATAAGTCTTACATTATGAACCCTCGATTCAAAAATAGAAATTCTTGTATATTGAATAACCGCGGCGATGAATTTTGATCAGCTTATTTCCTCGTTCTGACCTTACAGTGAGCAAAGACTTTATTAGGTTGTCTACAATACCTAATTATTCATATGACAAGAAATTTTTGATAACGAAGGAATCAAAATCTTATTCCAAAGAAATTCGTGAAAATGACTTTCTTTTCAAAAAACACTTCATTTTTACACTATTTTGTTTTGACATGACACCCCCCAAAAAATGAAGTAATCTATTCCCTTTTTCAAAAAAAAAAGATCTTGGAGATTGTGTAATGCTTACTCTCAAACTATTCGTTTATACAGTAGTGATATTCTTTATTTCTCTCTTCATCTTCGGATTTTTATCTAATGATCCAGGGCGTAATCCTGGACGTGAGGAATAAAAAAAAGATATTTTTTGTTTTTCCTGCTTTTTCGAAATTTTTTTTCTTATGATTTTTTCTATTCCATATATTTACCTATGATAAAATAAAAGGATCGAAATTCCTTCGAATTCGAAAGTCTCAAGTAATCAAAAGAAGCGGAGAGAGAGGGATTCGAACCCTCGGTACGAATAACTCGTACAGCGGATTAGCAATCCACCGCTTTAGTCCACTCAGCCATCTCTCCCCATCCCCATTTTAAAATGAAAATTTTAAATGTGATGTGACACGTGAAGTAAAGATTGATAAAAACCTCCGTTTTACTTTTTTATTTATCTATTTTTTTTTTATTTTAAAATAAAAAAAAGATAAAGATATATAAAATATTATAACAATTATATAACATATATAAATAAACATTAATTATAACAATTATATAACATATATAAATAAACATTAATTATAACAATTATATAACATATATAAATAAACATTATAATATAACTTATAAGTTAATTATAATATATTTATTATAATATAAACTTATAAAGATATATAAAAAGAACAATAAGGTAATATATATAATATATATCTTAATATATATCTATATATAGTATATCTATATATAGATCTATAGGAATAGATATATAGGAAAAAAATATATATATATATTAAGAAGAAATTTGATCAGGAATTCAATTTAGATAATGATTCGAAACGGATATCCCAAATAGAAACCCACTTCTTTTTTTTTGTACGAAAGGTTTATTCCCCCGGCTTGGTTTAAGTACTGGCCGGGGCAGGCCAGTATTTCCATAGATAAAATGATTTAATAATGATTTGATATCAATCAAAAATACTTGTTGAAGTGTCATTTCTTATTATTAATACTTAATATTAATAATATTAAGTATTTTTATATTTTTTAATTTTCTTTTTATCAATTTATTACTTACTGGAAAAAGAAACTGGAATAAAAAACATATATATATTTTCTTTTCTTATGTACTTCTTATGTACATATATATGTACATATATTAAAAAAAAAAAGAAAAAGTATTCAAATTAATAATAATAAAAAAAAAATATCAAATATTAAACACACATATTTATAAAAGTAGTTATAATATAACTCATTTATTTGTTCAAGAGACAAGCTTTATTTGAACAATTGAAATCCACCTAATTCTTAATTCATAAGTAAGATCTGATCTGTCAGTTGAAAGAGAAGTTGAAAAAAAAAGAAACCATGTATGCAGATTTCATCCTTTCTATTTCTATGATCCAGCTTCAATGATTCTTTCAGACCGGGACTGTCAGTAATGACTTCGTATCAAACGAAAAGAAAAGTATAATATAACTATAACCCTTTTTTATGTTATTTAAGTAAGCTTTCTGCTCTTCGCCTATTTAAGTCCCCGGCGGGACGAAGCGTCAACGCTAAAATTTTAATGATTCTGATGCTATCTTGATTGCACCTCACTCTTTTATTCGACAAATGGTCCATTCATATACAATAATAAATATGTAGCGGGTATAGTTTAGTGGTAAAAGTGTGATTCGTTCTATCAAAAACCTTAATAGTTAAGGGGTCTTTCCTTTTTTTCATATTCCGATCAAAAACTTTATTTCTTAAAAAGGTTTAATCCTTTACCTCTCAATAGTATATTTGAGGAAAAATATACATTCTCACGATTTGTATCCAAAGGCCCATTAGAAATTGAATAAAAAAGATTGGATTATGGATATGGAGTCGCGAAGCATAATTTTTTTAGATTGGATTAACTCTTCCAATTGAATGAGTATGAATAAAGGATCTATGGATGAAGATACAAAAGTTTATTTCCAATCGTAACTAGATCTTCTATTTTTTTTTGTAAAAGGGAAATTGAAGCCAAATAGCTATAAAACGATGGTTTTGGTTTACTAGAACCATCAGCATATTGTTTCAGCTCGGTGGAAACCAAATTCTTTTCCTCAGGATCCTGCGAGTAGAAATAGGGAACGAAGTAACTAGACTAAATGGATTTAGTATAATCCCCCTCCTCTAGAGGGATCATCTAGAAAGCAAGTAGCTTTGGATGGATTCATACAGAAAAGCT